TTTATCAGACGATTGTCCAAGGAAGACGCAAGGCAGGTTATAGAAAAAACAAGGAAACAGATGAGAAATAGAAATAAAGGAATTTTGGATTGATTGAGTCAGGAATCCAAATTTGGATTCGGTATGGATAAAAGAACTTCCTATGTTATACTATTCAAGTCTTGACGACGGGTTGATTTGCTAGATCAGATATTGTTATTCATGATATTGATCCGATTCAAGATCATCGAGAGGTAATTCATTCATTGAATTTACAGCCGAAAGATTTATCATCTCTAGGGGATTAAATCCCGAGTTATTGCGAAGTAAAAAAACCGATGAGATTATGGAAGTCAATATTCTTGCATTTATTGCTACTGCACTATTCATTCTAGTTCCTACCGCCTTTCTGCTTATCATTTACGTAAAAACAGTCAGCCAAAATGATTAATTCAAATGAATTTTCAAATTCATTTGAATTCAACTTTCCTTCTGAGTTCTTATCAAAAATTGATGAAGTCAAATGAAAAGGATTTCAATTTTACGTCTTAACTTAAATGAAATGAGCGCACTATAATCAGCAGTTTTCTAAGAGATAGATAGTATGGTAGAAAGATGCATCTTTCTACCATACTATTAACTAATAAGGAAGGGGAAACTTTGCCCATTTTGAACGGCCAAACCCTGATATGAAATAAGTCGATAAAGCAAAAATCGCCTTTCTCAAATTAGAAAACAAAGGGTAAATGCCCCTGACTCGCCCCAGTCAAGATCTTATTATTGCCCAGTCTCTCGTTAGACAACCAACATCCCTATATCATTTCTCCTAGAAAGTGCGTATACACGTAACAAAACGCCTTCTTCTTTGAAGAGTAAAGAGGGAAAGAAATCAAAAGGGGGTCCGTCTTCCTCAGTATCCATCTATAAAGATAGTAAGAGCCCATTCCCGTCGATTGAAATATAAAATTTCGGAAGAATTTGAGGTTGGAATAAATTTCCAATCAGCTGAATCCCTTTCTTTTCGAAATACAAGGGCGGGAATCGATGAAATATCTCTTTAATTGAAAATTGAAAGAGTATGATTCATATCCTAGATTACTCGATTGGAGTCCAATGAGATTCCAAATTCAGAGATTTTGATTTGAAATAGTTTCAAATGCGTTGCAGAACGATCTATAAAACAATTGATACGGTTTTATTTTTGCTTCCTGAACTCAATTAGTAGTACTTCTAGAGCCCACTTCTTCCCCACACTACGAGTGAAAGGGAAAATGTAAAGACTACCATTAAAGCAGCCCAAGCGAGACTGACTATATCCATGTGCATTATGTCCCCTATCTCTATAAATACGAAGGAATTATTCCATTATTCCTCACTAATAATAGTGGAATCAATGCCGCAGAGTCAAAAAGGGGTTCTGACCGAACACTATTGAGAAAGCAATCCAATAAATCGATTATGATTTCGAATCAGGAAAGATTAAAAACACAAGCAAAATACATAGTAACATCTCAAGGAAATGGGAACATGTAGGAATAATAAGGTCTATTCTTTTTTTGTTTTGTTTACCTTCTAAGTAAAAACAGAAGGGGGAAATCACTAAAAACGAGAAATCACTATCTATTACAAATCTCGATTTCCCCATTTGATCGAATCCGTACCCCCTTTCCGATTATCGCTGCGAAACAGGGGGCTTGGGTAGGCGTTACCGAAAAGAAAGCATTTCTTTTTACTCTCTTTTCTAGAAAAGTCAATTATTCATCCAATCTAATATTGATTGGATACCTGAGCACTCAGAGATTCTCGCAAGTCCGTCTTATATAAAGCAACTTCCGAGCCCTTCCCAAACTATTAATTGAATTTCCAGGCTCTACAATTTGATTCAAGATCCAGTCATTAGCCACTTCCTTAGTAATAGAAGGGAATCGTGAAGTCTTGATAACCCCTCTACCAGTAGATTCGAATATTTCCTTGAATCCTAGATGCGAGCGGGGCTTCACAATCTTTTCTTTTAGAAAACCTGTAGACCACATACTTAGAATCAAACAAAGTATCAACAGCCCGTTTCCTATGCTTCTACGGAGGAAGCATTCTTCGAGTTCTATCAGAAGAACAGAAAAGAAGAAGAGATTTCGAGTTTTTGGTAATCAGGCGACACCCGGATTTGAACTGGGGAAAAAGGATTTGCAGTCCCCCGCCTTACCACTCGGCCATGCCGCCAAAATGATACAAAAATACTTTTCTTCCAAACCCCCTTTTGGTTGGATTTGAGCCACCCCTTCAATTTATTGTATAGTATCTGAAAATACACATTTGATTGCTCAATAGAAAAGCGAGAGAATGTTTTTAGCATTGTGTATTTTCAGCCGATAAATTGGAACCATTAACTATTGACTCCTTAGTTCGAATTCATGAACGATTCTGGGATTTGAATTTAAAATTGTGTTTTCCTAATGACATAAGAAAATAAAAATTGAGACCGAACCAATCAGTATTGATTTTTTCAATCAAAAAATCTTTC